GAATAGTATTCAAGATCCTCTGTTTTCGATTATCTAATAAATCACTTAATGAAAGTAGATTCTCTTTCCATTCATTTAAAAACTTCCATGATCCCTTCCCGAACCAAACATGAATCTTTCGATTCATTTGGCTCTCACGCTCAATTACTTATGATAAATTCCCATATCTTTTTTTGAATGTAATGAGCCTATCCTCTACTCTCTTCATATTCCAAAATAAAAATATCAAAACCAATCACTAATCCAAAACCAAAAAAGTCGGAGGACTCTTCTGACCAAACAAAAATATGTAATTGTCAACAAAGTTGTTTCTTTTTTTTTTTATCCAAAAATCCAAAAGGGTTTTCTTCCTTTAATACACAATACATAGGTCGTCGATTCATCATTGGATAAAAGGGGGTTTAATCCCAATTTTTGTAATAAGCGGTTCAAATCATTTTATCCATATGAGTGTTCTTATATAGATAAATTATTCATTTTGAAAGCATCTCTATATTAATATTCATATTGTGGTAGAAAGAGTACCATGCTGCGTCTGGACTTCAAATGATTTAGCTTTAACCATAGTTAATGGTCCCACATTTTTGGTTGATAGAGAATCAAAGCGGATTTACCAACGAATAACGAAATGCTATGGTTCTTGCATATGATTTCTTTATTCAGAAGTCATTCGTGAGATAATGTACCTACTTTTCCTAGTTATAACATAAAAAGTACAGCTGGTTGGATCCAGCCTATTCTTGAAATAAACAACTCGCACACACTCCCTTTCCAAAAAAAACCAATACCCCAAGCACTACACTTAGATTTATTAGATTTGTTGCTAAAATATCGGTATTAAACCCGAAACTCCCGGCGGATGGCCAGTGGCCTAAAGAAACGAAAGAATCGGTTACATTTTTCATATGATCTCCTCTTATAGATAGACTAAAAAAAAAAGAACAGAGTTCTTTTTGTATCGTCCTGCCCCCCCTTTGATATATTTGATATATATATATATTTTACTATTTCTAAATCGAGCCAAAAAGATTCGATTTAGAAATGGTGAATTACCCCCTTCTTTATTTAAACCCTTCCTTAAAAATATAAAAGGGGGTTCCTTAGACTACGAACGGAAAGGATGAAAGCGAGTGAGTATGCTAATTCCTCATCCACAAATCAGCCCTTCCCGTGGGTTATTGCTTTTTCGAATTTATAAGATTAAACAAAAGGATTCGCAAATAAAAGTGCTAATGCTACAACCAGGCCATAAATTGTTAAAGCTTCCATAAAAGCTAGACTAAGCAATAAAGTACCTCGTATTTTTCCCTCCGCCTCAGGCTGTCTCGCGATACCTTCTACAGCTTGGCCCGCAGCAGTACCTTGACCAACTCCAGGTCCAATAGAAGCAAGCCCTACAGCCAATCCAGCAGCAATAACGGAAGCGGCAGAAATCAGTGGATTCATGATAAGTTCCTCATACAAAAAAAAAATGGTTAATGATACAGTCAGCCGATGAATTATAACTTAATATTACATCGCTACAATTCATCCAGTCGAAGTAACTACAAACTTCAAATTGAAGTAATAATCTTATTCAAGGATCAAAACTACTTTACTTCGATATCTCTTTTTTAGTTCCTATCGACAAAGTCTTTGCGAATCCGTACGACTTTCGTCCGTCCATTTCTTTGTTCCGAACCATTCTTTGAATTCTTCGATTTTTTTCTTGATTTCATCTGTTTATTCATTGAACTCACAGTCCCAGAGGATACGGAAAGACTTCTATTGGAATAGCCATCAAATTTATAGTAGTAGGGCAAATTGAATATCTCTTTAGTTCATATATAACTAGTCAATATTTAATATCAATCACCTATACACGCCTTTCTTCCATAACGTAAACCAACTCTTCATTCATCTTAAATTCAATCGAATTCGAGAATTATGCGTCGAAAAACAAGTTGACTTTTAGCATAGCGCTTTTTTACATATAATATACCTAGTGAAACCTCCCTCTCCGATCCGAATCACCCTATTTTTTATGAATCCCTTTTTTGTTTGTAAATACTTCTTCCCCTTTCTTTATCATTCTCCCGCACGGATACAATCTAAATAGACAAATTGCTTAGGCCGAATCAGTGGATAGAAATATCATTATTTGATTGATCTAAGTTCACGCAATTTATTATTTCTGAAAATTTTATTTTGGTCAATCGCTGAAGAAAATCAACTGAAAGGGGAATCTTTCTATAGAGAACCCCTCTTTTTTTACTCACACTTCGTAAACCACAAGAATTCTTATTCAAATTCTGATTCCGAATAGGAAATATTAGGATTGGCCGACCAGCAATATAAAATGAATATCTATTCAGGAGAGAATGGTATAATATAAGTGGATCAACCAAGAATTTTAGGAAAAAGATCTTTTAGATCTCTTTCCCCTTTTTTTTTTACAACTCTCTCTACTCTAATATCTTTGGGGCTATTACTCTAGATTGTATATAGTGAGTTGTATATTTATATTTCCTAATTAGATTAGATTTTTTTTGAGCCACGCATACATTACCTTGGGATAAGCTAAAAAAGAATCTTTCAAAAACTAGTCAATGATGGCCCTCCATGGATTCCCCTATATAAGCCGCGGCTAAAGTTGCAAAAATCAGAGCTTGAATACCACTTGTAAATAATCCAAGGAACATGACAGGTATAGGAACTACTAAAGGTACTAAAGAAACAAGAACAACAACTACTAATTCATCAGCTAATATATTTCCGAAAAGTCGAAAACTAAGCGATAAAGGCTTTGTGAAATCTTCTAAGATGTTAATGGGTAAAAGGATTGGGGTTGGTTGAATATATTTCCCGAAATAACCCAATCCCTTTTTGGTAAGACCCGCATAGAAATATGCCACTGACGTGAGTAAAGCCAAAGCAACAGTAGTATTTATATCATTCGTGGGTGCGGCTAACTCCCCATGAGGTAATTGTATGATTTTCCAAGGTAAAAGCGCTCCTGACCAATTAGAAACAAAAATAAATAGAAACATTGTTCCAATAAAAGGAACCCAGGGGCCATATTCTTCTCCAATTTGAGTTTTACTCACATCTCGAATGAATTCAAGTACATATTCGAAGAAATTCTGACCACCGGTCGGAATGGTTTGTGGGTTCCGAACAGTTAGAGTAGCTGAACCCAATAAGATAGCAATTACAACCCAAGAAGTAATAAGTACTTGGCCGTGGACTTGAAAACCTCCTATTTTCCAATAGAAATGTTGGCCTACTTCCACACCAGAAATATCGTATAACCCCTTTAGTGTGTTGATAGAACAGGATAGAACATTCATATTGCCCTCTTAAAAAAATATAGCTTTAAAGAAAATTATTTTGATTCAAACGTCTCTTTCTCTACGTGACTACTTGAATCCCATATATATTTATAATACCAATTAAATTCTTGAATACAACGAATCACATAATATCCCCAGTTTTTTATCTCTTTTTTGAGATCCAAAAAGAGTATCTGAGATTCATAATTCATAAATAGTAACTTATTACAAAACTCTATGAAATTTATAAAGTAAGTTAAGTTTTTTATCTTATTATTAAACTAGAACGCCCTTCACGAATTGCGAATACTAATTTGTTAAGAATTAATCGAATTGAAGATATAGCGTCATCGTTGGCTGGAATCGAAATATCTGCAAGATCGGGGTCACAATTTGTATCGATTAAACAAATTGTTGGAATTCCCAAAGTGATACATTCTTGAAGGGCCGTATATTCTTCGTGTTGATCAATGATGATTACAATATCTGGTAACCCCGTCATATATTTAATCCCGCCCAGATATGTTTGCAAGTGAGATAATTGTCTTTTCAACACGGCCGCATCTCTTTTCGGAAGACGATGGAGTCTCCCTGTTTTTTGTTCTGTTCTCAAGTCTCTAAACTTATGAAGTCTCGTTTCTGTAGTGGACCAATTCGTTAACATACCGCCAAGCCATTTTTTATTAACATAATGACACCGAGCCCTTATTGCAGCCCATGCTACTAGGTCAGCTGCTTTATTTTTAGTGCCAACGATTAAGAATTGTTTTCCCTTACTTGCTGCATCAAAAACCAAATCACAGGCTTCTGATAAAAAACGAGCGGTTCTAGTAAGATTTATAATATGAATACCTTTACGCTTTGCAGAAATATAAGGGGCCATTTTAGGATTCCATTTCCTAGTACCATGTCCAAAATGAACTCCGGCCTTCATCATCTCTTCCAAATCGATGTTCCAATATCTTTTTGTCATTTCTCCCCACACCCCCCCTCCTAAAAAAAAAAAAAAGAGACGAGGGTATCCTAAAATAAATAATTGTTCCGATGGAACCTTCTCTTCTACCGCAAATTGGCCGTAGATTTACGACCTAAGCCATTACATTATTCCTTTTCTATTCATTATTATCATTTTTACTATTACTAAATGAAATCAAATGTTTTCAAATAAAAGGCTAAATCCGCTTTTAGGAATCATTAAATCCTATACCTATAAATGATTGTTCTGATGTATCGTGGAAATTCTTTGAAAGGCAAGAATCAAAAAATTTTCTGTGGTGGAACAAAATATCTCTCATTTCCCCCTCAAATATATTATTATTTTTTGTTTCCAAGGAAATGTTGTTATGTTGTCTCGAAGGGTGCACCAATCCCTCGAATCCGGTACCAACGGGTATCATCCCCCCCAGAACAACGTTCTCTTTCAGGCCTTTCAACCAATCGATACGACCCCGTAGAGCTGCTTTTGCTAAAACTCGAGCAGTTTCTTGAAAACTCGCTTCGGATATGAAACTTTGAGTATTCAGAGATGCTTTTGTTATTCCCAATAAGACGGCTCGGTAACAGATCGCTTCTTCCAAAGCACGCCCCATTCGTTCCGCCCGTAACAATCCAATTAATTCTCCGGGTAAGAAAACATTTGACATCCCATCTTCTGAAACCAACACTTTTGCTGTTATTTGACGTACAATA